GCTTCTGATCTCGATAAAGCCACTCAGAATCAATTGGCAAGAGGTCAACGATTACGTGAGTTGCTCAAACAATCCCAATCAGCCCCTCTTACGGTGGAAGAACAGATAGTCACTATTTATACTGGAGCGAATGGGTATCTTGATCCGTTAGATATTGGACAGGTAAAGAAATTTCTCGTTCAGTTACGTACCTACTTAAAAACAAATAAACCTCAGTTCCAAGAAATCATATCTTCTACCAAGACATTTACCGAGGAAGCGGAAGCCCTTTTGAAGGAAGTTATTCCGGAACAGATAGAACTGTTTCTACTTCAGGAACAAAAATAAAGAAATTGATCACTCTTAGTGCAAGACGAATCATTGAGAAATGTTTCCGATTCGAATCATTCAAAATATGTTTCTTGGCATAGCAATCTACAAAAATAGATGGAAATAAATTGCGTCCAATAGGATTTGAACCTATACCAAAGGTTTAGAAGACCTCTGTCCTATCCGTTAGACAATGGACGCTTTTCATTCCGATTTTTTTTTTTCACATTCTTACTTTCCTGTATCCTTTCAGATAAAAGAATCGGATTGTATGTGAAAGAAAGATTTTAGGGACATATCCGAATCAATGATGCATGTATCATAATAATTAATATGAAGCGGGTAGCGGGAATCGAACCCGCATCGTTAGCTTGGAAGGCTAGGGGTTATAGTAGACGTCGATTTATCATTTTAAACGTCTCTAATTCAAAACCGAACATGAAATTTTTGTTTCATTCGGCTCCTTTATGGAAGATCGATAGATTCCCAGATCTAAGACGTAAACGAAACTAAAAAAAAAAAAGAAAACATTTACCGTGTATGGGAAAAGGGAGTCAATCTGAATTCAAAGAAAAAACATTTGGCCCATAACATCTATGTCAGCCCTTTCCGTCTGAATGCATCCAAAACGACTTGCTTTCTAGATGATCCCTTTAGAAAGAGGGAATTATCACAAATCTTTCTAATTACTTCGTTCCTTATTTCTACTTGGGAGAATCCTGAAGAGAAGAATTAAATTTCCACCGAGCTGAAACAAAACAATATGTCGATGGCTCTAGTAAACCAAAGTCATCGTTTAATAGCTATTTGGCTTCAATCTCCCCCTTTACAAAAAAAAAAAAAATTGGAAGATCTAGTTACGATTAGAAATAGACTTTTGTATCTTCATCCATGGATCCTTTACTTATACTCATTCAGCTGGAAGGGTTGATCCAACTTAAAAAAAAAAAAAATTATGCTTCGCAATTCCATAATCCAATTTTGTTATTCAATTTCGAATTGACTTGACTTTTGGATACAAATCACGATAATGTATATTTTTCCTCAAATGTAGCATTGAGAGGTAAGGGATTAAACCCCTTTAAGAAATAAAGTTTTTGATCAGAATAGGAATCAAACCGAAGGACCCCTTATCTATTTCACTTGTTAATAGAACGAATCACGCTTTTACCACTAAACTATACCCGCTACAATATGATTATTGTATACGAATGGACTGTTTGTCGAACAAGGGAGTGAAACGTAATCAAGATAGGATCAGAATCATGAAAATGAGAGTGTTGACATGTTGTGTTCTGACGGGGAGACTTGATGAAATAGGAGAAGAAGGTTCGTTTAAATAACAAGTTATATCTTTTATCGGGGAGTCATTACTGAGAGTACCGGACCAAAAGAGTCATTGAAGTCGGAACATAAAAATGAGTTGTACAAGAATCCAGAGCTCCATTTTTCTCTACTCCCTTTCCTATTCATTCAACTGCCAAATCTTATGAATTCGGGTCGATTGGATCGAGTGAAAAATCATAGTATTCGTTTGGTTTGTGAACTCAAGTGTTCAAACAAAGTTTGTCCTTTGAAGAAATATATGAGTTCTATTATACTCGAAAAAGTATGTTTTTTATTGCAGTAAGTAAATCGATCAAAAGAAAAACAACGAATAGTAAGAAATGGCACCCCTATCATAGGAATGGAAATAGCCTTGTTGCTGTTTCAATAACAAGTATTTTTGCTTTCAAATCAAATAAATCATTTGATCTATGATTCATTGGAACAAGGAATGGCCTGGCTAGGTACTGGCCAGGCCGGGGGAATAAAAAAAAAACTTTTCGGATGAAATCAAAGAGGTACTCTTTCTATTGGAGATATCTGTTTCGTTATCTTTATCTAAATGGAAGTGGTGATTGATAAAACTCGTCTATATCTATAGAATAAAGAAAGATAAGGAAAGACTTTTTTACTTCACGCGTCACATATGAATTATCCTTTTTGAATTGGAATTGGGAGAGATGGCTGAGTGGACTAAAGCGTCGGATTGCTAATCCGTTGTACGAATTATTTGTACCGAGGGTTCGAATCCCCCTCTCTCCGTTCCTTCTGATCACTTGAGATTTCCCGTTCGAATTCGAAAAACTCTCGAACCCCTTTTTCTCATAGTTAAATGTATGGAATAGAGAAAGAAAATCTTAAGAAAATTCAGAAATCAAGCAAAGAAAAACCTCTGATTTTTTTATTCATCACGTCCAGGATTACGTCCTGGATCATTAGATAGGAACCCGAAGATGAAGAGAGAAACAAAGAATATCACTACTGTGTAAACGAAGAGTTTGAGAGTAAGCATTACACAATCTCCAAGATCATTTTTGGGGGAAATAGGGGAATAGATTCTCCATTTTTGTACCACACATTCCGTTTTGACACCAAGAAAAGAAATGAAGCGGTTTCTAGAAAACAAAGAAAGGAATTTGCAGGAATTCATTTGTAATAGGATTCTGATTGTTTCATTAACAAAGTTATCTCTCATACCCACAATTAGGTATTGTGGGAACCCTACATAGGGTCTTTGACCCACAGAATGAAGAAATGAGGTGATTCCGATTCATCGCGGCTATCCAAAAGAATTTCCATGTTTGAGTCGAGGGTTCATTATCTGATCTTATCAATTGTTAGAATAGCTTTTTTTTTTTATCGAATAAATCATGAATGTTTCTAAGACAGTATTAAAGATCTCATCGAAAACTTACAGCAGCTTGCCAAACAAGGGCTAAGAGAAAAAAGAGCACAGGTATGACTGGCATAACATCTACGATTGGATTGAAAAAAGCGTAAGCTTCGGGCAATTTGGCGAAGAAAAAGCTACTCGAATGAAGGGCAGAATTAAGACAGATCAAACCAAAGATATTAAGCATAACAAACATTTTGTTCTTGGAGATAATTTCATTATTATTGGGTTATTGATATAAGGGGAAAAATGAAGAAAGTAAGGGAAGGTAGGCTGCAAAATCTTTCTTTTTCTTTGAACTCCCCCAATCAAAAATCCTTCAATTACCAAATGAGAATAGAAGGAATCATACCTTACATACAATATCTTAATTGAATTATATGTAATGATCAATGAATTCATTTTGATTCTACATCTAGATGTGTAGAATCCTAGCAAGAACCTATTCCATAGATATAGATATTGGGGCTGGAATTGACGAACAACCAATACCAATATTATTAGTGTTTATTTGTGTGGAATAGAAATTTAAATGGGGCGTGGCCAAGCGGTAAGGCAACGGGTTTTGGTCCCGTTACTCGGAGGTTCGAATCCTTCCGTCCCAGACCAGACCGATTCTATCAGAACAAAAATTCTTCTTTTTAACAATCTTCTGTTTAAGAGTGTAATGTTGGATACAATGTGATCCAATCTTTCTTTGTGATTTCTAATGATTCTTCTATAGAATTTTCCCTTTCCATTTTGTTTCTCACAAACGGATCGAGTATCAATGAGACGTGGATGGAAATAAATATCTTTTTTGATATAGGTAGGATGGGAACAAAGATCAAAGTGAAATTCAAAAAAAAAAAAAAATTGGGTGGTCCATTCAGCGTATACTCGCTCCCCGCTCATATTCATATTGAAGGTTAGTTAGTCATTTGGAGAAACTTTATGTCCCATATCTATGATATTGATATTTTGATTCTCACATGATGCATTCTGAATCGAAATTCGAAAGAAAAGAGAGGTTTCTATCTTCCCTAAAGTAAATAAATATAGGGTAGACAAAATGACTAATTCTATGTGTGTGGATCCTGAATTCTAAACAGGAGGGAGTTCTTGGTATTAATTCCATTGCTGGGATTAAAGTTCCTGAGTGGGACAAAATCCAAATAGTAACGAAGAATGGATAGGGACCAATTTGGCTTTGTACTTATACAAGATAGGATAGCATCCCATAAGAAGAGAAGATCTTTTTAATTGACTTTGGGTATGATTCATGATCCCCATAGAATTCGTGTAGATATGAGTTAATCCGCGGTATCCATTTCAAGACCCTTGTCATTCGGATCTTATTAACAAACAAGAAAATTCAATATGGAACAGATTATTTTCTTTGGACCTAATTTCTTTTATTTTTTTTTTTTAATGTGTTTCATTCATCTAATAAAATATGAGGTTAAATTAGATTCTTGCTGAGACTCCCAACTATCCATCCGTATATGAAAATAAAGTATGGACTACTTAATATACATATACCGATTGAGCCAATGACTATTCATGATTCCATATTGAATCAATTCCATACCGGTCCCAAATTAGAGGAATGTTATGGTAAAACTTCGTTTGAAACGATGTGGTAGAAAGCAACGTGCGACTTGAAGGACATTATCGGCTGTGGATTCTTGCACCCACCATTTTATATATCAATGAAGATGCTCTTGGCTCGACATAGTTTTTGTTCTATTCCACTAGGACCCCAATTTGGGGATTGTAATAAAATCAATAGTACATGATGGAGCTCGAGCATAAAGAATTGATTCATTTAGCAGAGGGAAGGATCTAGGGTTAATGCCAATCAATAAGTTGGAACAACTTCGTAAGTATATCTTCGGTATAGAAATCGAAAGGATCAAGTTCGAACAAGTAAAAAAAAAAAAAAAGTAAAACGAATTTGTCGGAATTGGTAAAACTATTTCGATCAAAAGTGTATCACAGGGGAATCCATCATTTCTATAGAACGAAATAAAAAAAGGCATGTTGCTGCCATTTTGAAACAAAAACAATTAAGGATCACCGAAGTAGTGTCTAAACCCAATGATTCAAAGCAAAGATAAAATAAGGGATGCCGGAACAAGGAAAGACCATTTTCAATTGTCTCAACAACTAGAATGGGGAAGAAAAAAATAGATTCTAGGCGAGACAAACAAAAGAGGTTAGAGACGGCTCAATAAATGTCTAAGGATTTCCCTTCGAGCTCTTTGAGAATTACCCAACTTGAGTTATGAATACGAATGAGATTTTTTTTTTCAGGAAGGAAGAACAAAAAAAAAACGACTCAAATCGTAGTCTAATTGATGATTTTGTGGATCCATTTGCCACTATAATACATAAATTCGAATCATTCTTTTTCGAGCCGTACGAGGAGAAAACCTCTTATACGTTTCTAGGGGGGGTTGTTCATTTATGTCTATCCCAATGAGTCATCTATCGAATCGTTGCAATTGATATTCGATCCCGAAGAGAGGGAAGAGATCTTCGTAAAGTGGGTTTTTACGATCCGATAAAGAACCAAACTTATTCAAATGTTCCTGCTATTCTATATTTCCTTGAAAAGGGCGCTCAACCTACAGGAACCGTTCATGATATTTCAAAGAAGGCGGAGGTGTTTAAGGAACTTCGAATTAATCAAATGAAATAAAAAAAAAAAGGGGGGGGTACCCAGTATCTAGCTTTGTCTAATTGCTTCTCCGCCATTCCTTTTTTTGCTCTATTCATTGTTGCTCCCACATGATCCCATATCATAGAACAATAAAAAATATCTTCTATTGATATGAGACAGATAGAAAAAAAAATGGAGTGAGTAGATGAAATAACTGGGTAATGATGGGATTACCACCAATCGGATGGTTTTCGTTGGGACTCCACCAACAAACAAAGGGTCAATCTTGCTTATTGTACCTCTATTGAAGAAACCCGAGGTTTTTTCCTACTTTTTCCTTATTTATTCCACTTTAATTTCTTATCTATGTATATGTAGTGCCACTCCAACACAAGTCCTTATTTTCTTTATTGTTATTGAATTGAATTGAATTTGTTTTCTCAATATTCAATTCATATTGACAATGGTGTATCGAACAAATATAATTCGATCGTGGATAAATAGATCTATTTATCTACATCCCATAAGTTTGTTTCTTTATTTCACTCAAATGATGGGTTCGTCAGATTCGCTGTGACACAAGAAGTATCTTAGTTAATATAATGAAAAAAAAAAATAGGGTATGGGCAGTCTATCCATTTTTACATCTTTTTAGATTTTCTCTCTATTTATCCCAGAATCTGTTGCATTTTAATCCGATCCTCTGTTCATTTTTATGTTCACAATTGATCATCAAATCTTTCTTTTGGATTTGTTGCTAGTTTAATGTTTTGACGGGATCGGGCAATCTAATCTCTTTATTATATATATTTCTATTTATTTTCTTATTATTCCGATTGTATCTACACACCGTATTATATTTATACGGGTTGCTAACTCAACGGTAGAGTACTCGGCTTTTAAGTGCGGCTATGCTCTTTTACACATTTGGATGAAGCAACGGATTCGTCCATACTATTGGTAGAGTTTGTAAGACCACGACTGATCCTGAAAGGGAATGAATGGAAAAAACAGCATGTCGTATCAATGGAGAACTCTTAGAATACTTCATCCTTACCGGATCGGTACAAAATCTCGTTTTGATTCTTGGAACGGAGTCAAATCAATTCACAGTTGGGTCGAGTGAATAAATGGATAGAGCCTTATGGCTCCAATTATAGGGAAATAAAAAGCAACGAGCTTCTGTTTGTTCTTAATTCGAATGATTACCCGATCTAATTAGACGTTAAAAATATATTAGTGCCCAATGTGGGAAAGGGTTCTCTTGTGAGTGGATCATCGATTCTTTTTTTTTTCATGAATCCTAACTATTCTCTATTATGTAGAGGAGACGAATGTGTAGAAGAAACGGTATACTGATAAAATGAATTATTCCAAAGTCAAAAGAGTGATCGGGTTGCAAAAATAAAGGATTTCGAACCATCTCTTGTAACTATAACGAACACAAACAAATTGGATGGAAAAAGATAGGATCCGTTGATTGTCTTTCTTGTGTCCAGGGTATCTATTTTTTTTCTTAACTATATACCATACCTTGTTCTGACCGTATCGCACTATGTATTATTTGATAGCTCAAGAAATACCCCATTTGGTTTAAGTGTAATTTCAAATGGAGGAATTACAAGGATATTTAGAAATAGATGGATTTCGGCAACAATACTTCCTATATCCGTTTCTATTTCAAGAATATATCTACGCACTTGCTCATGATCATGCTTTAAATGGGTCGGTTCTTTATGAACCCATGGAAAATTTAGGTCATGACAATAAATCCAGTTCACAAATTGTGAAACGTTTAATTACTCGAATGCATCAACGGAATCATTTG